GTGGGCTAAATAAATCAATGGGCAGTCTTGGTCCTATTGAAAATACCAGCGAAGATCCAAATCGAAAAGTGAAAAACATTCCTAGTTGCAGTAATGTTGATTATTTATTCGGCGTTAAAGACATTCGGAATTTCATCTCTGATGACACTTTTGTAGTTAGTGATAGGAATGGAGACAGTTATTCCATCTATTTTGATATTGAAAATCAGATTTTTGAGATTGACAACGATCATTCTTTTCTGAGTGAACTAGAAAGTTCTTTTTATAGTTATCGAAACTCGAGTTATCTGAATAATGGATTTAGGGGCGAAGATCCCTACTATAATTCTTACATGTATGATACTCAATATAGTTGGAATAATCACATTAATAGTTGCATTGATAATTATCTTCAGTCTCAAATCTGTATAGATACTTCCATTATAAGTGGTAGTGAGAATTACAGTGACAGTTACATTTATAGGGCCGTTTGTGGTGGTGAAAGTAAAAATAGTAGTGAAAACGAGGGTTCCAGTATACAAACTCGCACAAAGGGCAGTGATTTAACTATAAGAGAAAGTTCTAATGGCAGTGATTTAACTATTGGCAGTGATTTAACTATTGACAGTGATTTAACTATTGGCAGTGATTTAACTAATGGCAGTGATTTAACTAATGGCAGTGATTTAACTATTGACAGTGATTTAACTATTGGCAGTGATTTAACTAATGGCGGTGATTTAACTAATGGCAGTGATTTAACTATAAGAGAAAGTTCTAATGATCTCGAGGTAACTCAAAAATACAGGCATTTGTGGGTTCAATGCGAGAATTGTTATGGATTAAATTATAAGAAATTTTTTAAATCAAAAATGAATATTTGTGAACAATGTGGATATCATTTGAAAATGAGTAGTTCGGATAGAATTGAACTTTTGGTCGATCCGGGTACTTGGGATCCTATGGATGAAGACATGGTCTCTCTGGATCCCATTGAATTTCATTCGGAAGAGGAGCCTTATAAAGATCGTATTGATTCTTATCAAAGAAAGACAGGATTAACCGAGGCTGTTCAAACAGGCATAGGCCAAATAAACGGCATTCCCGTAGCAATTGGGGTTATGGATTTTCAGTTTATGGGGGGTAGTATGGGATCCGTAGTCGGAGAGAAAATCACCCGTTTGATTGAACACGCTGCCAATCAAATTTTACCTCTTATTATAGTGTGTGCTTCTGGGGGGGCGCGCATGCAGGAAGGAAGTTTGAGCTTGATGCAAATGGCTAAAATATCGTCTGCTTTATATGATTATCAATTAAATAAAAAATTATTTTATGTATCAATCCTTACATCTCCGACAACTGGTGGAGTGACAGCTAGTTTTGGTATGTTGGGGGATATCATTATTGCCGAACCCAATGCCTACATTGCATTTGCAGGTAAAAGAGTAATTGAACAAACATTGAATAAAACAGTACCCGAAGGTTCACAAGTAGCTGAATACTTATTCCAGAAGGGTTTATTCGACCTAATTGTACCACGTAATCTTTTAAAAAGCGTTCTGAGTGAGTTATTTAAGCTCCACGCCTTTTTTCCTTTGAATCAAAAGTCAAGCAAAATCAAGTAGAGCACTAAGGCCATTATTTTATTTTATTTGTGTTTGTAGCAAAAAAGTAGTTAGTTTATCGGAATCAAAGTAAATAAGATAAAGTAAATAAGATAATAATGGCCCTTTCTTTGGTGATAGAAGATCTAATTGTAGAAAGAATCAAAACTAAAGTTGAGGATAACTCTTTTTTGACCTATATTCCTGATTACGAATCAAGAAGCCTTTATCACCAAGAGTGAGTTCTTCCTTTCGTGAAATTAGGAAAATAAAACGAATTTCTTCTTGTCTTAGGTATATAATTTGAAATAAAAATATAGATAATAGAGTTTTGTATCTTTCTCTATCTCCCTAAAAACCATTTTAGCTAAAAATTCATGTTGGGTCGGATTCGAACGAATCTTTCGATAATCTCTTTATCTATTTTTAGAAAATTAGAAGACAAGAACAAAAGACAAAGAAATGAAGAAAAATAATAAAGTTTATTATGATACATATCTTTCTCATGTAAGAGATGAATAAGTCCATTTATTTAGTTCTACATTCTTTGCACTTATTCTTATTATACGTACTCAGTTAGATTTAGATATATAGATACTTAGATCTATACTAAGAATTTCAAATTCTTCAAATTCTATTAATAATAAATATTATCTAATTAGAATTCAAATTCTTAATTTAATTATAATTATTTAATTATTACAAGATATCTTTATTTATATAATAACATAATAACAGATACAATATAGTAAATCGAGGTACCCCTTCTATGACAAATTTGAACCTTCCATCTATTTTTGTGCCGTTAGTAGGCCTAGTCTTTCCGGCAATTGCAATGGCTTCTTTATTTATTCATGTTCAAAAAAACAAGATTGTTTAGATACGCTGGGACCCAATCTCATCCATTTTTTTTTTGAAAACGTGGACTTGTATCATAACACGGATATCTATTTATTGGAATAGAGTATAACATGTGATTTCTACCGAACATAAAGGAAAAAACTCTTATGCCTGCAGAAACATGATATATGGATATATCCATTCTAGTAATTTTCAAATAGATCAGGATCACTGGATGGCTGAAATGTAGTCGGTTAATCTCTATGTATATCGATATGTATAGTGGGATCGTATTAAATAAAGAGTATGTTATTATTTTAGATTTAACCAATTTGATGAATTACTCCTAAAGGTTGACATCAAACTAGTGCTAGTTCACCTCAAACTAGTGCTAGTTGATGAGAGTTACTTCGGAAACAAAAAAGTAAAGTCAAATTTCTATGGGGTATTATCTCAATTCTAATAAAATGCAATCGGGTAAAGTATGACTTGGCGATCAGAACATATATGGATAGAACTTATAACGGGGTCTCGAAAAATAAGTAATTTCTGCTGGGCCTTTATCCTTTTTTTAGGTTCATTAGGCTTCTTATTAGTTGGAACTTCCAGTTATCTTGGTAGAAATTTGATATCTTTTTTTCCGCCTCAGCAAATCATTTTTTTTCCACAAGGAATCGTGATGTCTTTCTACGGAATTGCGGGTCTCTTTATTAGCTCTTATTTGTGGTGCACAATTTCCTGGAATGTAGGTAGTGGTTATGATCGATTCGATATAAAGGAAGGAATAGTCTGTATTTTTCGTTGGGGATTTCCGGGAAAAAATCGTCGCATATTCCTCCGATTCCTTATAAAAGATATTCAGTCCGTTAGAATAGAAGTTAAAGAGGGTATTTATGCTCGTCGTGTTCTTTATATGGACATCCGAGGCCAGGGGTCCATTCCCTTAACCCGTACTGATGAGAATTTGACTCCACGAGAAATTGAACAAAAGGCTGCTGAATTAGCCTATTTCTTGCGTGTACCAATTGAAGTATTTTGAGAAATTGAGAATCAGAACGTTCATTCAATTAAAGAAAACGTATATGAAAGAACCATAAAACGAAACTCTTTTTATGGTCTTTATGCGTATGTAAACCCACGCAATTCAATAACAAATAACAAATCGAAATAATAGATTCATCTCAGATGGCAAACCATTTCGAAATCAAGAAATTTTTTTTAGTTCAATATTTGTTGGAATTGACACTTTAGATCCAGATAGATCATATCTTGTAAATTGGAAATTCTTTCTTTTGTATTCTTTAATGACCAACAATTGGATTTCTTAATTAAATAATGAGAACTAGCCAATTTATCTTTTGCCAGTCATTTTTTTTTATCATCGTAATATCTTTCCCTCAATTATTCTATTCCTGACTATGGGTAATTAGTGAAATTTTTTCGAAATATTGGATATTTTGATAGCAAGGGAGTTCTTTCTTCTCAAAATCTGAACAATATTCGTTACTTAAAGTGGTTCTTTCGATCATTCATCGAAAGGAGACACTTGATTTTGAATTTGACCAATTGAGATATCAGGAAACAATATTCTCAATTTCTTCATTCGAAGTGAATTCTTAGCCTATTTCTGTATTCTTTCTAGATTCAAAGACTAACCACAAAATCACAAAGAAAATAGATTCATAAGTTCGATACCTTGTATAAAACTCATGTGTGTAAGAAATATTCGATCGCATAGAGTGTACGGATGGGTTGATTAACAATTCACAGATGAAAAAATGGCAAAAAAGAAAGCATTCACCCCTCTTTTCTATCTTGCATATATAGTATTTTTGCCCTGGTGGATTTCTTTCTCAGTTAATAAATGTCTGGAATCTTGGGTTACTAATTGGTGGAATACTGGGCAATCCGAAATTTTCTTGAATACTATTCAAGAAAAGAGTCTTCTAGAAAAATTCATAGAATTAGAGGAACTCCTCTTCTTGGACGAAATGATCAAGGAATACTCGGAAACACATCTAGAAGAGTTTGGGATAGGAATCCATAAAGAAACGATCCAATTAATCAAGATGCAAAATGAGAATCGTATCCATACAATTTTGCACTTCTCAACAAATATCATCTGTTTTATTATTCTAAGCGGGTATTCAATTTTGGGTAATGAAAAACTTGTTATTCTTAACTCTTGGGCTCAGGAATTCCTATATAACGTAAGTGACACAGTAAAAGCTTTTTCTATTCTTTTATTAACTGATTTATGTATCGGATTCCATTCACCCCGCGGTTGGGAATTAATTATTGGCTCTATCTATAAAGATTTTGGGTTTGTTCATAATGATCAAATTATATCTGGTCTTGTTTCCACCTTCCCAGTCATTCTCGATACAATTTTTAAATATTGGATTTTCCGTTATTTAAATCGTCTGTCTCCGTCACTTGTAGTTATTTATCATTCAATGAATGACTGATAAAGGATCCATTGATATTAATCTAATCCAATTAGAATGCTTGGTACTTTGTAGTTGTACATAAGCAAAGTATTGAAAATCGTATTTTATCTTTCTATTTCTAACCATCGGGAAGATTCATCCTATATTATTTCTAGATTATTCCAGCAAATAGCAGAATCGTGGCTAGGGAACTATACTAGCGACCTACCCAATTTATTGTAGAAATTTTCGCGATCAATGATTGGACCATGCAAACTAGAAATGCTTTTTCTTGGCTAAAGAAACAGATTACTCGATCTATTTCCGTATCGCTCATGATATATATCTTAACTCGGACATCCATTTCAAGTGCATATCCCATTTTTGCACAGCAGGGTTATGAAAATCCACGAGAAGCGACTGGGCGTATTGTATGTGCCAATTGCCATTTAGCTAATAAGCCCGTGGAGATTGAGGTTCCACAAGCGGTACTTCCTGATACTGTATTTGAAGCAGTTGTTCGAATTCCTTATGATATGCAACTGAAACAGGTTCTTGCTAATGGTAAAAAGGGGGGGTTGAACGTGGGGGCTGTTCTTATTTTACCGGAGGGGTTTGAATTAGCTCCTCCCGATCGTATTTCTCCCGAGATGAAAGAAAGGATTGGCAATTTGTCTTTTCAGAGCTATCGCCCCAATAAAAAAAATATTCTTGTGGTAGGCCCTGTCCCTGGTAAAAAATATAGTGAAATAACCTTCCCTATTCTTTCCCCGGACCCTGCTACTACGAAGGATGTTCACTTCTTAAAATATCCTATATACGTAGGCGGTAACAGGGGAAGGGGTCAGATTTATCCCGACGGCAGCAAGAGTAACAATACGGTTTATAATGCTACAGCAGCAGGTATAGTAAGCAAAATCATACGAAAAGAAAAAGGGGGATATGAGATAACCATAACGGATGCGTCGGAGGGACGTCAAGTGGTTGATATTATCCCTCCCGGACCAGAACTTCTTGTTTCCGAGGGCGAATCTATCAAATTTGATCAACCATTAACGAGTAATCCTAATGTAGGCGGATTTGGTCAGGGAGATGCAGAAATAGTACTTCAAGATCCATTACGTGTCCAAGGACTTTTGTTCTTCTTGGCATCTGTTATTTTGGCACAAATCTTTTTGGTTCTTAAAAAGAAACAGTTCGAGAAGGTTCAATTGGCCGAAATGAATTTCTAGATTCGCAGATTTATCGATATCAAGTTCGTAAAAAGAACCAAATTCTTGTTGGCGATTATTTATGATCAAAAAAATAAAAAAAAAATTAAATTCTGAAAACTCCTTTGTCTTATTTATACTCTTCTTCAAAATCTACATACTATGTGGTACAAGGGATTCCCAGCATCTCGTAGAAAAAGAGTATGTAATGTAGAATTTAAAGAAGAGTATTTGACTTTCATTATTTTGATTTAGTTTTTTTTATTGGAGTAGTAGGACTATGTTACTGTTGATAGATTTCACTGCCATAAGACATAAGACGTATCAATAGTTTTCTATTCTAAATAGAAAGAAAGTAAAATTTGTCTAAATACTAGACATAAGGAAGCGGGGGATAAATGCGTGGAAGAAAAAATCCTAGAAGGGATTATTTGTCTTCCCAGTCTTCGACACAAGAAAGGGGTGTAGAAAAATCCTTTTTTCTTGTGTCGAAACGAAAGAGTAATGATTCTTGATCCTGTTTGTTAAAAATTCCTAGTCTTGGTTTCGATTTTTCCAGATGTATCAGAAACCCGTTACCCTACGCCCCTTTACGTATAATATATGGAGTGGTGGACAAACAAAACAAAAAAAGAGAGGAAATTTTATTAATTAAATAAAACTTCTTCAATCAACTTATCTTATACAAATAGATACTATCATATAAAAAGAAGAGGTGGTCTGAATAAATCAATGAAGTGAATTTTTAAAAAACATGATCAGAAAAATGAGAAAAATGGAGTTTTTGAAAAGAAAAAGAAATCCATTTTATTATTTCATTTTATCATTTAGACGAAAAAAATAGTATGATTCTTAAGAACTCAACGGGCCCTTCCCCTTCGAATCAAACAAACAAGGAAGGGAATCCCGTTGAGTTCTTACGCTTTCATGTTGATAACTCAATTCATTCGATTACTACAGGGATGAACCCAATCCGGAATATGAACCATAAAAGAAAATACCTATTAAACCGATTACAAGAATACCAGCTACAGTACCTATTATCCAAAGAGGAATCCTTCCAGTAGTATCGGCCATTTACCCCACTTCCCTCCAGATTTCATCAAGTGGTCATGCTAGAGACATAAACAGTCATGGATAATTAAATTATGAGATCCTTCCGAATGAGCTAAGAGAATCTTATTTATTCTCTTTCTTTTTCTTAATTGAAGAAATAATTGGAAAATAAAACAGCAAGTACAAAAATGAGTAATAACCCCCAGTAGAGACTGGTACGATTCAATTCAACATTTTGTTCGTTCGGGTTTGATTGTGTCGTAGCTCTATAATTCGGATTAAGTTTATCGTTGGATGAACTGCATTGCTGATATTGATCCCAAAAAAAAGACGGTAGGTACAGCTAGGCCGTGAACAGCCAACCATCGTACTGTAAAAATT